ATTTTCAATTTTTTGATTTTTTTTTCATATAAAATTTTCAATTTTTTGATTTTTTTTTCATACATTAGTTGATATATTAAAAAAGAAACTTAGAATCCTCGCAATTCACCCAGTTTATCAATTAGAGTCACCTCTAATGAGCACAGTTTTATTTATGCATAGCAGAGAATAATGAACCACCGAAAACACCAGCTACACCTAACATATGGAAAGGATGCATGAGGATGTTGTGCTCAGCTTGGAAAACAATCATGAAATTGAATGTTCCAGAAATACCTAAAGGCATTCCATCAGAAAAAGATCCTTGTCCAATTGGGTAAACTAAGAATACAGCTGAAGCTGCTGCTACAGGTGCTGAATAAGCTAAAGAAATCCAAGGACGCATCCCTAAACGGAATGAAAGTTCCCATTCACGACCCATGTAAGCACAAACACCTAATAAGAAGTGGCAAACAATTAGTTGGTAAGGACCACCGTTATAAAGCCATTCTTCTAAAGAAGCTGCTTCCCAGATAGGGTAAAAGTGTAAGCCAATTGCGTTTGATGTTGGAACTACGGCTCCAGAAATAATGTTGTTTCCATACAGTAAAGAGCCAGATACCGGTTCACGAATACCATCAATATCCACAGGAGGTGCTGCAATAAATGCAATAATAAATACAGAAGTAGCCGTTAATAACGTTGGAATCATTAATGTTCCAAACCAACCGATGTAAAGTCTGTTATCAGTACTTGTAATCCAGTTGCAAAAACGTGACCAAAGAGTTTCCGTTGAACGATTTTGTACGAGAGCTGTCATAATAGTTGTCTATGTTATAATTAGAATTTCTACGTTTTTTTCATAGATTTCATTTTCCCAAATCTAAAAGAATGTTTGAATTTATCCTAATTTGCTTCTTTCCTTCAAAAGTGTTAAATTTTTTTTAGTTAATAATTATAAAAATTTGATATTTTCAAAATTTACAAATAACATAGACTACCCGCCTTCTTTGTCGCGTTTTTTGAAAAAGAAAAAACGGAAGAGGCGCTTAAAAAGTTAAGATCTCACGCTCAAAGGGGATCTTTTCTTCAAATATATATTTGATGTATGTCTCAATTATTAAAAAAAAAAAAATTAAAAAATTATTGTCAACAGAATGCAGCACTTCTGAGTTCTCAATCACAAGTAGAAAATCAAATAAGACCTATTTTTCCTTTTACAGCTATAGTGGGACAAGAGGAAATGAAATTCTCTTTAATTCTAAATGTTATTGATCCAAAAATTGGTGGTGTAATGATCATGGGAGACCGAGGAACAGGGAAATCGACCGCAGTGCGAGCTTTAGTAGACTTGTTACCTGAAATTAATGTGGTTGTGGATGATCCTTTCAATTCAGATCCAGAGGATCCAGAAGGGATGAGTGATTTTGTGCGTGAAAAATTAAAAAATAATGAACCTTTATTAACCAATAAAAAGAAAATTTCAATGGTCGATTTGCCTTTGGGTGCAACAGAAGACCGTGTTTGCGGAACAATTGATTTAGAAAAAGCATTGACCGAAGGTATTAAAGCGTTCGAACCAGGTCTGTTGGCACAGGCAAATCGAGGCATTTTATACGTGGATGAAGTCAATTTATTAGATGATCATTTAGTCGATGTGTTATTAGACGCGGCGGCTTCCGGTTGGAATACTGTTGAAAGAGAAGGTATTTCGATTAGTCATCCAGCACGTTTTATTCTTATTGGATCTGGAAATCCAGAAGAAGGTGAATTACGACCTCAGTTACTGGATCGATTTGGGTTACACGCCCAAATTGGAACTGTTCAAGATGCTCACCTTCGCGTCCAAATTGTGGAACAAAGAGCTGCATTTGATGAAGCTCCTTTATTTTTTCGACAACAATATCAAGACCAACAAGAAAAATTAACCGGCTTATTAATTTCCGCGCGTCAAAATTTGTCAACCGTTCAAATAAATTCAGATTTGCGCATTCAAATTTCTCAAGTTTGTGCAACTCTGGATATTGATGGGTTACGAGGGGATATTGTTACAAATCGTGCAGCAAAAGCTCTTGCATGTTTTGAAGGTCGACAACAAGTGACGTCAGAAGACATTTTTCGTGTCATCCCTCTGTGTTTACGACATCGACTTCGTAAAGATCCTTTGGAAACAATTGATTCTGGAGAGAAAGTACGTGAAACTTTTGATAAAATTTTTGGGACGAATTTTTGTTAACGAGCAAAGTGGGGTTTGAACCCACCACCTTCTGTTTCGGAAACAGAGACTCTATCCACTGAGTTATTTGCTCTTCTCTAAAAAGAATATTCTACTGTTTATAAAAAAAAATGCAGAATCAAATAAAAAACGAAATTAAACGTTACTCCATTTCTGGGGCACGGCGTTTAAGTAATGTTGTGTGGACTCTTCTTCTTTTTGTTGGGTCGAGTGGTTTTTTATCCACAGGATTTTCATGTTACTTTCGTAAAACTTTGTTTCCTTTCTCTCTTCTGAATACGGGGAACTTCGTACAATATGAAAATATTCAATTTTTCCCACAAGGTTTAATTATGATATTTTATGGATTTTTAGGTTTTTTTTTAAGTATTTATCTTGGACTAACTGTTTTATGGGGATTAGGTAGTGGTTTCAATGAATTTAATAAACGTAATGCTTATGTACGTATTTTTAGATGGGGTTTTCCAGGAAAAAACCGACGTATGAATTTATATTATTCCTGGGAAGAGATTTTAGGGATTCGTGTTGAATTTCAACAAAATTTTAATGCACAATATATTATTTTTTTACAAATTCGAGGAAAAAAAGAAATCCCTTTGACTCATATAGGCGAACCTCGAACTTTTGAGGAAATTGAAAAACAAGCTTCCGCATTAGCAAAATTCTTGCAAGTGACATGTACTTTTGGCTCACCAGCGCTGTAATTTGAAAATGAGCTTTGAAGTGAAACTGTGAGATTTGGTTTTTCAAAAAAGAGGAGAAAGTTTTTCTTTTTATGAAAAATACTGAAACGTAAAGAAGTTGTAAATTCTTTACGTTTCAGTAGTAATTCAATTCATCAAGCAGCAAACTGTTTTGAATAATTCTCTAAACATTGTTTTAAAGAATTGACAGCGGCTTCATCTAAAGTTTTGGTGTTTTCAATAATTTCCGAATATTCGGTATTAACCAAGAAACGACGAAGACCAACTAAATATGATCGTACTTGTTCAACGGGAATATTATCAATATAACCATTTGTACCTGCATAAATTGTAGCCACTTGCTCGGAAAGTGATAAAGGAGATGCCTGAGGTTGTTTTAAAAGTTCACGTAATCGTTGACCACGCGCCAGTTGATTCTGTGTTGTTTGGTCAAGATCAGACGAAAATTGTGAAAAAGCTTCGAGTTCGGCAAATTGTGCTAATTCTAATTTTAATTGTCCTGCTACTTTTTTCATCGCTTTGGCCTGAGCGGCCGAACCTACCCGTGACACGGAAATTCCAACATTAATGGCTGGGCGAATCCCACTATTAAAGATATCAGCAGACAAAAAAATTTGTCCATCTGTAATGGAAATAACATTAGTAGGAATATAAGCAGAGACATCTCCTTCTTGTGTTTCAACAATAGGAAGTGCGGTCATACTCCCGCCACCCATTTGATCATTTAATTTTGCCGCACGCTCAAGAAGACGTGAATGTAAATAAAAAACATCTCCAGGAAAGGCTTCTCGCCCTGGAGGTCGTCTTAGGAGTAAAGACATTTCGCGGTATGCTTGAGCTTGCTTTGAAAGATCATCGTAAATCACAAGAGTATGTTGTCCTTTATACATAAAATATTCGGCAAGAGTCGCTCCTGTATAAGGTGCTAGATATTGTAATGTAGCGGGAGTATCTGCAGTCGCTGCTACGATAATAGTATATTCCATAGCACCTTGTTTTTTCAAAGCAGAGACAACTTGGGCAATTGAGGATGCTTTTTGACCGATAGCAACATAAACACAGTAAACCGATTTCCCTTTCTGATTCAAAATAGTATCGACCGCAATAGCCGTTTTACCGGTTTGACGATCTCCAATAATTAATTCTCGTTGACCTCGACCAATTGGAATCATGGAATCAATTGCGACGAGTCCTGTTTCGAGAGATTCAAAAACAGATTTTCGTGAAATAATACCTGGGGCTGCAGATTCAAGAAGACGTGTGTCATCCGTAACAATTTCCCCTTGACCATCCAATGGACGAGCTAAAGCATCGACAATTCGTCCTAAAAATTTTTCTCCTACGGGAATTTGAGCGATTCGACCTGTTCCACGAACAACACTTCCTTCTTGGACACTCGTCCCCTGGCCCATCATTACCGCTCCAATATTTTTCGACTCTAAATTTAAGGCAATACCAATTGTTCCGTCGGCGAATTCGAGCAATTCTCCTGCCATGACTTCATTTAAGCCATAAATTCGAGCAATTCCATCCCCTACTTGAAAAACTGTTCCAACATTTTCTATTTTAACTTCCTTATTATAATTCGAAATTTGTTCGCGAATAATGCTACTAATTTCATCAGGTTGTATTTTTACCATAAATACTTTTTCATAAAAAATCTATAAAAATTCAAAATTTTCTTACGCATATTCAATATTTTCAACAAATCAATACCAGAAACCGATCGCATTCAAATCAAAAGGACTCCAACAGAACCAAACACAATAAGCACTCATCGCTGTCCTTCTCGGAAAACATTTGAGTGATCAAACATCTGCAAGCGTTGCTTTTTTTTTAAAGTTGCTTCAATTGTTCCAGACACATTTTATTTATCGAGTTTTGAACAGGAAAAATTAATTTTTTTTGAAACTTTTGATTCACTTTGTTTAAAGCGAAATCAATAATTTTTTGAGAAATTTGTTTTTGAATTTTTTGTTGTTGATAAAAAATGGTTGATTTTTGAAATTCTTGCAATCTTTGTAAATCATTCGCTATTTGCGTTTGATATTGTTTTTCTTGTTGTTGAATCGAATCCTGTGCTTGTTGACTTATTTCAACAACTTCTGTGGACGCTTGTTGAAATTTTGTTTTGGCATCCAAATAACTTTGTTCCATTTCTGCCGCACGCTGTTCAGCTTGTTGCAGATTTGTTAAAATGGATTCTTGCCGTTTTGCTAATAAAGATTGGACTGCATCTCCTACGAAAAAAATGACAACTGCAATGACAACTCAGTTTTGAAAATAAAAAAATTAAGAACTGTATATGCACTTTTCAATACGTACAGCTCAGATGTTGAATTTTGAAATGAAAAACAATCCTTGTTAGATGGGTCTACCAGAAAGTAGAAACAACACTTTCTAACATTAATGTCTTCAAAAAAACACTTTTATAAAAAAATTGATCCTTTCGGAAAATTGAATTTTTTCATATTTCTTTTCTTCTTTTTTGGTTGACTTTTGAGCGATAAAATTGTAAAAATTTACCTTCTTCTTCTCGAGCTAAATTTTATTATTTAACATTAATAAAATTTCAAATAACCGAATTTTGAAATTTTTTACTTTTTCATCGGAATGCCTAAATGCAAATGCTTAAAGACGTTGTTTCACAATACGTGAATGATTTTTTGTCAAACAAAATAAAGAATTTGTGAGCTAAATTAATAATATTAGTTTCAAACAAATTTGTCTGAAACCCCCAACTTTGATTGAACGAGATGGAGAACATGAACCTAAGTTAATAAAAAGTTTACGAAACAAAAGGGTTTGCAAAAAGTAATGCTAAGGCCACAACAAGTCCATAAATTGTTAACGATTCCATAAAGGCAAAACTTAACAGTAATGCTCCCCGAATTTTACCTTCAGCTTCTGGCTGACGGGCAATACCTTCAACAGCATATCCTGCAGCCGTTCCTTGTCCCATTCCAGGACCAATAGCAGCTAAACCTACAGCTAAACCAGCAGCAACAACAGATGCAGCAGCAATAATTGGATTCATAAAGATATATATATTATATTATTTGAGTCTATAAAAATTCAAGAAAATTCAAAATAGATGGAAAAACTTATTGGACTTAATGATGATCTTCAATAGATTCACCAATATAAGCTCCCGCTAAAGTCGAAAAAACAAGTGCTTGAATGGCACTTGTAAATAATCCTAAAAGCATTAATGGTATCGGAACAATAAGAGGAACTAAAGTAATTAGAACACCCACAACAAGTTCATCAGCTAAAATATTTCCGAAAAGTCGAAAACTTAAGGATAAAGGTTTTGTAAAATCTTCTAACACATTAATAGGTAAAAGAAAAGCAACTGGAGAAATATAGCGTTTAAAATAATTTAAACCTTTTTTTTGAAAACCCGCAAAAAAGTAGGCAAAAGAAGTGAGTAAAGCTAACGCAACTGTGGTATTAATATCATTCGTTGGGGCTGCTAATTCTCCATTTGGTAATTCAATAATTTTCCAAGGTAATAAGGCCCCCGACCAATTAGAAACGAAAACAAATAAAAAAATAGTTCCAAGAAAAGGAACCCACGAAGTCCCATCCGCTTCTCCTATTTGAGTTTTCGCTAAATCTCGAATGAATTCTGTAATATATTCAGTAAAATTTTGTAAGCCTTGTGGCTCTAAACTTAAATTTCGATTTGCCGATAAACTTAGTAAAATTAAAATACTGAAAACAACCCACGATGTAATAAGGACTTGAGCGTGGACTTGGTATTCTCCAAAAGTCCAATAAAGATGTTGACCAACAGAGACTTCAGCGAAAGAAAAAAAAGAATCTGGAAACGAACATAAAATTGAAAACATAAAGATTTGAAAATTTTATTTTAGATTGATAAGAAAGAAATTTTCTTTGAGGAAACAGTCAAGACTCTAAAAACTTGCTCTTTTTTTTTTTTTTTTTTAATTTTTTGGAAGCCTCTTGTCCTTCTTTTATAGCTGTGGATAATTTGTTCAGAAGAAATTGAACGGATGTCACGGAATCATCATTTCCTGGTATGAAAAGATCAGTAAGAGTGGGATCACAATTCGTATCTAAAATGGTTAAACTTGGTATTTGTAATTTTTGACATTCTCGAACAGCATTCATTTCTTTTTGCTGATCAATAATAATTACAATATCTGGTAATTTAGACATGGTTTGGACTCCTCCCAAATATTTTAAAAGACGCTTTTTTTTACGTTCCAGACGGGCAGCCTCTTTTTTAGAGTTTGACAAAGACGAGTCATTTTTTTGTATTTCGGCGATGGACTTTTCAAGAGTTGTCCAATTTGTAAGTAAACCTCCAAGCCAACGTTTATTGATATACCAGCAATTACAATCTTTTGCTGTTTTTTCAATACATTTTGCAATATGTTTTTTTGTTCCAACAAAAAGAACGCGTTGACCTCTTCGACAAGCCTCAAAAAGAAATAAACATGCTTGTTGTAAATACCAATAAGTTTGAAGAAGATCAATAATTTGTAAATTATCTTTTTCCGTGTAAATATACGGAATCATTTTTGGGTGACGTTTATGATGTCCAAAATGCACACCCGCGGAAACCATTTGTTGTACAATTTGTTGAACAGGCATAGATTTTTTTGAAAATTTGTTAATTTAAGTCCCCTTAGGTCATAATAATAAAACTTCCAGATTGAATGTCAAAATTTGGTTAGCAAGCAGCGCAGGGGAATCGAACCCCTACCATCAGAATGGAAACCTGAGGCGCTACCGTTACACCAGCGCTGCAGAATCACGAGCTTTTGAACAATATTTTATTGATTATTGTTTTTTTTTCAATATAATTATATGCTAGAAACTACTTCAATCTATGTCAACATTATTACTTTATCTTGGAATGTTAGGAATTGCCACAACATTAACTCTTGTTCTGTTTTTTGGATTTATAAAAATAAAACTTATTTAGTATTATGAACAATTTGATAAAATATTTTTCTACAGCGCCTGTTGTTACTTTTATTTGTTTATCATTAGTTTCAAGTCTGATTATCGAAGTTAATCGTTATTTTCCAGATCCTTTAATTTTCGCTTTTTAAATAAAGCACAAAAATTAAGCGACCAAACATATGTTTGGTCGCTTAATTTTTGATGCGACGGAGAAAAAGGGATTCGAACCCTTGATATAAAAAAATTTCATATAATGGATTAGCAATCCACCGCTTTCGACCACTCAGCCATTTCTCCTAGGCGAGTCCTATTCGACTCGCACTGAATATTGCAAAGATTTTCGGCTCATCTTCGTGTCGAATAAAAGAAAAAGAAGACCAAATATTTCGAATATGGATTCTTGAATTCATTAAACTCAAAAATGAATAGAAAAACAAGTTCCTTAAGGTCAAGCCTTGTCGTCCGCGTTTTTGAAGATCAGCTTTTTTGATCGACAACAGCTCAAAATAATATTCGAAATTAGAAATTACGAGAATAATATTCAATAACTAATAGTTCATTAATGGAGAAATCAACTTCTTGGCGTGAAACGAGTTGCTGGACTTTTCCAGTAAGTGTGGAAGTCTCTAGACTTAAAAATCCAGGCACGGAATCCGAAGATGGAATGGATGCCATATGTGGTGTTTTCAATGTTATACTATCTTGTAAAGAACATTGAGAACTTGGTTTATTTCTTTTTTTTCCATTTAATAAAATATGCCCATGTGTTATTAATTGTCGCGCAGCTGGTAATGTTGGGCCAAATCCAAGTCGAAATACAATATTATCAAGTCGCATCTCTAAACTTTTTAATAAAGTTTCTCCCGTCGATGTTTTTTTTTTGCGAGCGATTTTCATATATTGTATTAAATTTTTTTCAGTCAAACCATAATTATAACGAAGTTTTTGTTTTTCTTTTAAACGAATGGTGAAAGGAGATTTTTTTTTCCGATTTGTTTTGACTAAAGATGTGTTTGCTTCTTGAAATTTTTGATTCAATTTTTGTCCAAATCCAGGTAAAGGTCCTAAACGTTTTAAAATCTTAAGTCGAGGTCCACGATATCTTGACATAAATAATGAAAATTTGACTAGTGACAAAAGGGCAGCACAGGGGAATCGAACCCCTTCTCCCAGTATGGCAAACTAGTGGGCTACCGTTACACCAGTGCTGCATTTCGCATCCTGCAGGAGTTGAACCCGCGACATTAGGTTTTGGAAACCTACGTTCTACCAACTGAACTAAGAATGCTTTTTTTTTTTTCACTTCATCCAAAAACCAATCCGATGAATAAAATGGATTGTTTATATTAAATAAAATTTCGGAATGACAGGATTTGAACCTGTGACCTCGAGTTCCCAAAACACGCGCGCTACCAAACTACGCTACATTCCGTAAAAGTCTTAAATTGTTACAATAATAAAAATTGATGCGAAGTCAATTTAGCTGATAGAAAAATTTTTTTCTATCAGCTGGATAAAGCTTCTTTTGCTGCATACATAACTTCAACTGTAATTTCTTTAATTTGTTTCGAACGTGCATATTTTTCTGTATTTCGTTTGATTCGATTTCGTACAAAACCCGGAATTTTTTGAAGTTCCATCTGAGCACCTGAATTCCAAAGGAGATTTTCCTCAGTGGATAAATTTTTAGTAATAACTGTTTTGACATCGTGGCCGCCGAAAATTTCAAGTAAATGGTCTTCCATACCAAGCGTAAATGAATTATACACTAAATCTGCAATTTGATTTGTTCCTTCATAGCCAAGAAATGGGCGATAACTTAATGGAAAATTTTGAATGTGAATTGGAGCTGAAATGACTCCACAAGGAATATCTAAACGTTTGCCAACATGACGTTCCATTTGTGTACCAAAAATAGCTGCTGGCTCGATTTCAGCAATTCGGTTTCCAACCTGTGTATGATCTTCTGTTATTAAAACCTCATCACAAAAACCTTGAACTTGTTCTCGAAACCAATCGGCATCATTTTGACAATAGGTTCCTGCACAACAAACGTTAATGCCCATTTCTCTCACTAAAATTTTTGTCATTGCAGCTGCATGGGTAGCATCACCAAAAACAAGTGCTTTTTTACCAGTTAAATTTTGACAATCAATAGAACGAGAAAACCAAGCCGCTTGGGAGACAAAACGCGTTTGTTGATCTATATATTTTTCATAATTTTGTTGACAAGATTTTTGTGTTTGATTTTCTATAATGGTACAAATTTGTCGGATCCAAGAAGCAGTTTCAACTAAACCCATAGGTGTGGTTGCAACATATGGCATATTATAATGTTTTTCAAGATATTGAGCTGCCATTAATCCTATTTCTCTATAAGGAACAATATTTAACCAGGCTTCGGGAATTTTTCTTAAGTTTGTAACTAAACAACCTTCCGGAATAATTAGATTAATTTGAATTCCTAAATCTTTTAACAAACGATAAATTTCACGACAATCATGTTGATGATGAAAACCTAATGTAAAAATGCCTAAAATATTGACGGAAGGTTGTTCTGTTTTTTGAATTTGACCTTCTTGGATTGAGGCTTTTTGCAAATAAAAAGCAACAATTTGTTCAAGAGTTCGATCTGCGGCTTGAAATTCATTAACTCGATAATGATTCACATCAGCTAATAAAACATGAGAATTCGTCGTTCGTAAAGCCCTCTCTACAAAATTTTGTAAATCTTCTTGCAAAATACTTGAAGTACATGTAGGCGTTAATAAAATTAAATCGGGTTTTTCCTGTTGATCTTTACGTGTAATATTTTCAACAACTTTCTCTTGCGATCCACGAGCTAAAACATGACGGTCTACGATACTTGCTGTGACAGGTGTAAAATCTCGTTCACGCTCCAACATTGAGCGCATTACATTAAAATAATCATCTCCAAGAGGTGCATGCATAATAGCATGCACATTTTTAAATGAACTAGCCACTCTCAAGGTACCAATATGGGCTGGTCCAGCATACATCCAATAAGCGAGTTTCATAATTTTTTTATTGACTTTTTTTTATTTTATATATTTTTTCAAACAACCATCTTTAAAGAAAACTCTATCATTCTTCAATTTTTTCTTCAAAAATTTAATTATTAATAAAAAAATCAAGTATTTTAAATATTCAAAAAGGAATGCTGTTGTGGGGAGGGGTTGTAGATTCGAAAAGATGCTAGTTATGTGATGATGGACTCGAAAGCGAGTGAAAACATATAAAAAAAAATGAATTGGATTGCAAAGTTTGAAATAAAGAATGGGAAATATGAGAAAAAGAACTCAAAGCATAGACCTACGCATCGGATGGAGATGTGGTTCCGGCACGCAAGTATATGCAAAGGACAGAAAATCGGAATCTAAGAAAACAATGGCGATTTCATAGAATGTTCGACCGGTCTAAATCTAGAAATTTTATAAGAGATTTTTATTGTTCTCTGTTTTCGTTAAACGGTCTTTGCGGAGACCGTTTAACGAAAACTAACTCTGCTGACTTTCCGTTTTTACGAATAAAATCAATAAAAAAGCAGTCGAAAAAAAGAGAAAAAACGCCACAGCACTAAAACCTAAGATATTAACTTGCATCCATTAGGTAGTGAGAAAATTGCCCTATGTTGTGTTAAAAAGTTTAATCGAAATTTTTTGAAACTAAACAAAAAAATTGTGAAATTTTTAATTGAAATTCTTTTTCTCGTAAACACTCATAACGTAAAAAATAATCAGCAAGAAAATCCATAAATTCAGAGAATTGACGTAATGTTTTAAAGACCGTATTAAAAGATTGGAGAAAGAGTAAATTAAAAAGAGCAAAACGCCCATTCTCTAAAAAATGAGTCCAAGGCATACAATCGGGAGGTGTACGTAAAAGCGTATGAAAATATTCATCAGGGGCAACCCATTCTATATTTTGAGAAGAATTGTCTGGATCTGAAAGATAAATCCGAGACCATTGAAGTACACTATTTTCTCGATAATTTAAACGTGTAGCGACTTGTTTCATCCACCAAGCTTGATACGAATGTTTTTGTTCATTTTGAGAGAGTCGATGACGCATATCAAGATCAAGAATCATTTCATCAACAAGTGCTTGTGAGAGAACCACATCTTTCTCAGAAAACTCCCACAAATTTGAATTTTCAAAAATAGGATGAAATTTTTCCGTAGCAATTTTTTCAAAATAAAAATACCATTTCTCGATCATTAATTTTAATAAATTTTGTGCTGTCTGAAGTTCTGTTTCCAGTCCAAAATTGGATTGTTCCACACAATTAACAAGGGAAAGAAAAGTTTGGTCAAATTGAAAATAAATTTCATTAGAAAATTTGTTCAGTGGCAAGAAAATAAAGAGAGATTCAGCCGCTTTTCCCCCAAAAAAGGTCAATAATCTTTTTTCAACTTCTCGACGCGAAAGTCTTTTTTGATCAAATTCTTCAAATTTCTGAGTAAAATGTTTTGTGAAAAAAAAGAAACGAAAATTCTGAGGACGTTCCCACAAACTGACATAGGAAATAGGGAAAGGTCGAATTTGGGAAAGCAAAATTTGTCCAATATTATAATAGCAAGTTCGCAAAACGGTGGAAGTTTCCTGTACTTGAGTGTGTAAGAGAGGCTCAACGAAAAGTGTCAATTTGTGTTGTGCGAAGCGTAAAGCATAAAAAGAATTGTTCGCAAAAAAATGTTGAATGTATTTGTCAAGGGAGCGAAAAATTTTTTTCAAGCGAAGCATGACCGGATCACTTGGAAAGCTGGTGATAAGATCAATACCGCGTTCAAGTGTTTCAAAAGTATGTTTTTGAGATTGTTGGACTGCGGTAAGTTCCGATGCAAACACAATTGAAGCAATATCTGCAGAGCTTAAACCATGGGTTCTCTTAGAAAAATAATCCCACGAAATTTTTTCAACTCCAATTTTAGAAGCATACGTATACAATTTGAATAAATTCCGACGAGCGCGATAGTCGGGAAGATGAAATTGGACAATTCGTTGAAATCGACCAGGACGCATGAGTGCTGGATCTAAAATCTCAAATCTATTTGTAGCCCCGATAACTAAAATTTTTTCTAATGTTCGGAGGCCATCCAGTTCGATTAATAATTGTGTTAATATACTTAATTGTTCGCGTCGAGCTTTGCGGGATGATTGAAAATCTTGGAGAACATCAATTGGAACACGTGTGGATTGAATGGTTTGTGTAAATTCAGGTTCTTCCCAATAAGGGTCATGATCATCAAAAAATTCAGAACGTCTCTGAACACGCGTTTGAAAAATTTTTGGAGGCAGAGAAGCTTCCGAACTTTCAAGAAATTCGATCGGGTCGTAGCGCCCATGACTATCCACATAAAGAGGCAATAATTGACGTCGAGCTCCAATCCCATCCACCTCATCAATAAAAATAATACAAGGAGCAATTTCACGTGCCCGTAAAAATAATTTATGAAGCGTTTGAACACCTTTTCCGCGTTTCCGCGGATTTTGTAATAAGCCTCCCGATTGCGTCACAACTGGCACACCGGTTTCTCCTGCAATTGCTTGTACTAATAAAGTTTTCCCCGTCCCCGGAGGTCCGGTAAATAGAAAACCTTTCGGTTTTAAATAAAATGGAGTAAAGTTTTTAGATGTTGCTGAAAGTGTTTGACCTTTGAAGATTGCTATTTGTTGTTTTTTGAGTTGCTGTTTTATCAACGGCGGCGTTACAAGAAGTAAGACTTGAACAATTGGATCAAAAGAGCTTTTGATGAGTTTTTGAGTTTTTAAAAACCATACCATTTCGCTTACTTGCACAATTAGATTTTTCCGATCGAGACCAATCAGATTTTTAAATTTTTTTCCGTGATGACGAATGCCTCTATAACCTTTATCGACTGGAGTCATTCCCAATTCTTCTTTGATCCATTGAACATCATCTAAAATTCCAGCTCTTTTCAAAAAATCAATACAAGATTCGACGATTTCTTTTGCATATTTTTTGTAAACATTTTTAAAAATATTGACAAATACCCAACCGCTACTAAAGAAAAAGAGAATGGACCAAGAATAGGTATTGAGATTCTCTCTCAATTCTAAAAATTGACGACCTTCCATATTTTTTTTAGGTAATATTTTTTGTCGATATTGAAAGAATTTGTATTGATCTTTTATTCCACGGGTTTCTGGAGAAAATTTTTCAAACGCACCTTTACCAAAATAAGTCATGAACTTTGGAAGAGAAAAATCCATATTGGCTAATGGTATTTCAAGAATATGTCTTTTTTTTAATTGATGGGGTTGAAAATCAGGAGAGAGATAACCGGACATTGGACGCAAAAAATTTGTTTGATAGAGGGGGATTTGGAATTTTTTTGGTGGCAAACGGTCCGCACTCATAAAAATTTTGTCAATTTTTTTTTCAAACTCAATATTTTGAAACACATATATATCTTTCTGTTCATTATATTTCAAAAATTTATTAATAAATGCATCGCTCAATTGAGAATAAAATAAATCATATAAATTGATTTTTTGAAAATTTCCATGTTTCTTTCGTAAAATATTAACAAGTTCCTGCAATTCATGAAATTTGGAGTTCCAGCTAAAAACTTTAAATGGATACTCTGGCTTTGGATCCTGATTAAGCACTAATATTGGTTTTATATATTTAAAATTGATATTGCTTGGAAGTGGTGGGAAAATACGTTCAAAAATATAATAATCTCCTTGCAATCCTCTTTGAGTTCTTCGTATATTTTTAAAATAACGTCTTTGATCTTGATCCTTTTTTACAGCTTGGTTTTGTAAGTAAGAAGTAAATTCTTGGAAATGATTTTCCTGACCTTTCTGAAAGAGCTGAAATTTTAAATCTCCTGAGAGAAGTCGACGCCATGCTCTGGAATCATCTTCAAAAGACTTTTGCATTTTTGTTAAAGGATAAGGATAATAAAAAATCGAAAAACACTCCAAATCAAATTGTCGCAAAGTCTCCGCAAAATGTTGGTGTATATAATTATGTGTCGATTTTTCTATATTATTTAGAACAATTTCCATTTTTTCAAGAAAATTTTCAAGAAACGGGGATTCGCTAGAATATTGACTGAACAAAGTTTGAAAGTGCTCTAAAAATTTTTTAATAGTATTGACAGTTTTTGGTGGAGAGGCAACTGTATTTTGAAACTCCTGAAAACTGGAAATGGTTGAACTTGGAAATTGAGTCAAAAGAAAATCTGTGATTTCGTTATCTGGACGAAAATTTTTCCCCTTAAGAAAATGAATTTCATGAAAATTATATTGCAATTTTGGAGGAAGAATTTTTATTATTTTTAATAAAGTTTCACCAATTTCAATTTGCGTTTGCTCAAATAAATCTTTGTAGTTCACAAGACTATTATATAAAAATGAATGTTTGATTTTTGTTTGTTGTTCTAAAATCTTTTGTATCTGAAACAGATTTTTATATTTTGTAAAAAAAGAATTTCTTTGCTCTTTCTCATTATTTAAAAAATTAAAAAGTAAAGAAACGGCTTCCGAGGGTTGTAAAGAGGGTTGTAAAGAATTTTGAGAAGATAAAGAGAGAGCATTTTGAGGATAGAAAGAAGAATTTTCAAAAAGATTTCCCGAAATGGGTTGAGCTTTTAGAATTTCATTGTTTAGAGCATCATCGTCAAGAGTGTCGTCTTCTTCTTCCGATTCTTCTTCCGATTCTTCTTCCGATTCTTCTTCCGATTCGACGACATTATTTTCAATATTTTCAATGTCCAGTTCTAACAGCTCTTCTTTTTTCTCTTCAGACAAAGTATTTCTATGGATTTCAGTTAATTTTTCTTTTAATCGTCTCGAACGACTTAACGATTCAAGAAGTGTTTCCAATAAATAATCTTCAGATTGTAAGATATCTTCAAAATAGAAAATAGGATTATCATTTTGAAGCTGAAGAAGGTGAGAATTTCGATGAAGATAATCATCATAATTCTTTTTTTTCTTTTTTTCTTGTCGCCAAGTTAAAAAGTTTAAATCTTTCTCATAATCATAAGCTGCATATGCATATTCTCCATTCGGGTATTGGCCAACTGGGTACAAATAGTCCAGTCCAACAACTTTAGGCTGTAATTCTTGTTCTTGTTGGAGAATTTGTAGTGGAGTAAAAGGGGTTGGTCGTGGATTCCAGAAAAAAACACTTTTTCCTGTTGGTTTGACAGCAATTTTGAGATGAAATTTTCCTAAATGTTTGACATTTTGATATTTCAATTCGTTCAATGTGTACCAAGGGCGGTAAAAAGATCGAATTTTCATGGTATCATAAAGTAAATCAATAAAATTGACCAATTGTTTATGTGGGACGCGACGGGATTTCCTAAACGTAAATGTAGGAAAATTCAATAAAGAATTTTGACGCATCATCATTGGGCGGAAGAAATTTTTAGGACGTTCCCATGATAATTTTCGGACTTGTGCAAAAAATGTCTCCACAACTGCCTTAGGATATATAATCGTTTCACTTTGCGGAGGCAATGCCGGGGAAAAAGAATTTGCCGCAGCACCAGGGGGTTCAAATTTTGGATGGCACGCCTCCATTTTGCGAGGAATTTGATCATTGATTTTTTGGATTTCCCAATCCGGAGACTGAAGACTAAGTCTTGTCTCCGTGTCCATGGCGTCGATGTCGATGTCGAGGTTTTGAAAAACAGAGAGGTTTGAATTTTCGTCCTCTTCCTCTTCTGGTTCAAGTGCTGGTCCTCGAGCCTTTGCAGCATCTTGTAAGATTTGTGCTTTTTGATTTTCCGTCAATTTTGGGTGCGTTCGAATTAAAGTAGGTAGACCCTGACTTCTTCGGCGAGCAGCTTCGGCCCCAGAAACTAAATGGATTTGTGATAACATGGATTCGTGAATATCCAGCTTTTGCAGTTGTTGTTCAGTTTTTTCAAAATAAAGTGATTTCAAAAAAGAGGGACCTACCAGATCCTCGGATTCTGCAGATTCTTCATTTTGAGGCTCAACAAGTTCCAGTTGGGGTTGTGGTGGACTGTCGAGAGGCTGGGATTCTGCTTGTTCCAAAACAATTTCTGTTTTTAATTGCTTGATCTCTTGTTGGAGAGGATCAATCCAACTTAAGTAAAGGAAATCTGTGCGCCTTAAATTGAAATTGAGATCCAAAATTTTTTTAAGCAGTATTTTTTTAAAAGCAATTTGTATTGTATTTTCTGGAATAAGCTGGCGATTCTGTTGATTTGTATGAATATAATTTTTATAGTCATCAAGTATAATTTGAACAAGTTGCTCTGCTTTGTCTAAATCTGTTTCCTTTTTTAAATCTTTGATAATGATATCAGAAGTCTCAAATTTCCAATTTGTTAAAAGAGTATCTTTTTCTGGATCAAAATTTTCGGTTTTTGAAGACCAATGTTGAATGGGTCGGTCTGCGGATAAATGAATTAAAAAATCATTTTCTGAAAAAGTTTTTTTCTCATCTTCTAAACATAATTGGGTGAAGAGGATTGGTAAAATTTGTTCAAAAGATTTAAAAATATTAATCGCTTCTTGTTTTTGATCTGTATCACAGATCTGTTCAAAAACAGTGGGCGAATAGAGATGATGTCTCTGCAAATATTGTAGAAAATCAAGAAAAAGTTTTTCACGTTTACTTTTTTGGGCAAAGTGATCATGTTGATTTTGTCTCTCTTGGATTTCTTTATTCGTCAACAATTGTAAATAAAAAGTTTCAAATTTTTTTGGGATTTTTTGTTCGATTAGAAAAGGGTAATTTTTGAAAATTGAAGAATTCCGTGTATTTAAACTGATTTGTAAAACGCCAAAACACATGACGAAAAAACTTAAAAAAATGGGTAAATTTGTAATTTGATCTGAAGTTTTCTTTCCTATTTTAAAGAAAGGAATACAAAAAATTTGATACAAATCATTGAATATTAATAATAATTTTAAATTATTTTTTTTTCTATTTTTCATAATAACAATTTTGAAAATTAATAGATTGTGAACTCTTTCGCCTGAAAGAGTCTAAGGGCTATTGTAGCATGGGTTGTTCCTATTGTCCAGCTTTTTTTGGGACCTCCTATAGAAAGGCTGACTGGATTGTCAAAACATCTAGGATTAAAAAAATTATGTTGAATCAAAAAAAAGAAATGCTTTAGGTGGATACCTAAGGACTCAAAGATGATGAAGGGCGCGGAAACCTGCGAAAAGTTCTAGTCAGTTGGAAGCAAACGTTGATCTAGAAATTCCCGAATAGAGCAATCTTCAAAACGACTCATAAAATTCATATATGAGTTCGAATGAACGTAGTGAACTGAAACATCTTAGTAACTATAGGAAAAAAAAGCAAACGCGATTTCCTTAGTAGCGGCGAGCGAAACGGAAGAAAGCCTAAACGGATTGATTTCCGGGTTGGGGGAGCCTATCTCAAAAAAAGAAGGGGAAAGCAGCTGAAACCTGCACCAAAGATGGTTAAAGTCCAGTTTTCCTTCTGATATAATGGGACAATCCCGAGTAGCTTGGGGCACGTGAAATCCCTTGTGAATCAACGAGGACCACCTCGTAAGGCTAAATACTCTTGAGTCACTGATAGTGAAAAGTACCGCGAGGGAAAGGTGAAAAAGAACCCCTAAAGGGGAGTGAAAAAGAAAATGAAACCTAAAGCAATCTATCTGTGGGAGGCAGTCAACTGCTGACCGCATGCCTGTTGAAGAAGGAGCCGGCGACTCAGAATTTTTGGCGCGGTTAAAGAAATTTTCTGGAGCCCGAGTGAAAACAAGTCTAAAAATGGCGAAAGTCAAAAATTCTGGACCCGAACCCGGGTGATCTAACCATGACCAGGGGGAAGCTGAGGTAAAACTGAGTGAACGCCCGAACCGACCGATGTTGAAAAATCGGCGGATGAGTTGTGGTTAGGGGTGAAATGCCAATCGAACCCGGAGCTAGCTGGTTCTCCCCGAAATGCGTTTAGGCGCAGCAATGGTCGATGCACTCTTAAGAGGTAGAGCACTGTTTCGGTGCGGGCCAGTCAAATGGTACCAAACTGTGGCAAACTCCGAATACTTAATATCGATGCCGACCGTAAGTGAGACTTTGGGGGATAAGCTCCAAAGTCGAAAGGGAAACAGCCCAGATCATCAGCTAAGGCCCCTAAATAATCACTAAGTGTAAAAGGAAGTATCAACGCGGAAACAGCCAGAAGGTTCGCTTAGAAGCAGCTATCCTTGAAAGAATGCGTAATAGCTCACTGGTTAAAGAAAGCGTAGATGCGCCGAAAATGTCCGGGACTAAGTGATTTGCCGAAGCTATGAGAGATGTTCTCCGAACATTTCGGTAGGGGAGCGTTCTGTTTTAGGTGAAGACTCATTGAAAAAGAGGTTGGATGAAACAGAAGTGAGAATGTTGGCTTGAGTAACGCACACATTGGTGAGAATCCAATGCCCCGTAAACCTAAGGTTTCCTCTACAAGGCTCGTCCATGGAGGGTTAGTCAGGACCTAAGATCAGGCTTAAAAGCGTTATCGATGGAAAACAGGCCAATATTCCTGTACTTATTTAAATTTGGTGACAAAGGACGAAGGAGACACTCATGGATTACATAATGGTTGTAATGGAAATGCTCAATACACAATTTAAGCACAAAAACTTGATTGGTTCAATAAAGGCATGAGACGGCACTTGACTTTTTTTAAACTCAAGAGCTCCATAATAAAGTGTCACACTTCCAAGAAAATTTTGAGACACTTTACAATTTAAATAACCTGTACCTTAAACCGACACAGGTAGGTAGGTTGAGAAAACTCAGGGGCGCGAGAGAACTCTCTCTAAGGAACTCGGCAAAATAGCCCCGTAACTTCGGGAGAAGGGGTACCTCTGTTCAGCAGAGGTCGCAGTGAACAGGTTTCTTGAACCGTTTATCAAAAACATAGGTCTCCGCAAAGTCGTAAGACAACGTATGGGGGCTGACGCCTGCCCAGTGCCGGAAGGTTAAAGAAATTGGTTAAATGCTGATAACTGAAGCCCCGGTGAACGGCGGCCGTAACTCTGACGGTTAAGGCTACTTATAAAAGGGCCGTCAATAAAGGTGACTATATGCTGGAACTTCTCCAACATTTTTTTAACTGAGACAAGTAAAATGAAACAAATATGAGATAATCAGCAGGAAATACAAAACAATGGAAAAAAAACATATTAAATTTCGAACGCGATATCAACACATATTAAACAAATTTCAAACCGTTCCGCCACCGATTACCAATAATTATAAGTATTTTTTAGCTGGATTTATTGAAGGTGAAGGTTCAATTTGTGTATCCGTGAAACAAACAAATGGAATTTTCAAAATGGATCCTGAATTTAATATATGTCAGCACGAAAGTGGTATTCTACATCTCGTCGCTCTCATGCATCTCTTTAAAACGGGAAATATTGAATTGAAATCAGGCAGTCGGTCGACTTATGTTTATAAGATGACCAACCGACAATCTTTAAAAGAAAAATTCGTGCCTTACTATAAAAAATATGTATGGCCCTCGGCTTGTGAAATGAAACGAGGCATTTTTCAGCGACTATGTGAAATTCTCGATTTATTTGAACAAAAAGTACATCACACACCAAAAGGTTTAGCCTTGAAAATTTTACCACTCGTTTATCAAATCAATTCGAGTCAAGGAAAAAGAACGAAATATCGGTTAGAACACTTACAAGCGAAAATTCTTATGGTCCCGTAATGCCTACAACATTAAGTTTTGAGAATCCTCAGAGACTCTACGTCACCCTATCGGCAGAAGTAAGTCACTTTATGCCATTGATAGAAGATAGAGTCCAACCTTTCTAATTGAAATTAGAGAGAAGAAAGCCTAAGGTGAAGAAAAGCTGCCTTACTTGACCGTGAGGTCAATACGCACATTCCACTATATGCGAGAACATGCTCAAAAATTCGAGATACACCATTTTTTTCAACGAAAAAAAATCTCGTAAAAAAGCTCGAAACACGGGCACAATTCGCAGGAAAGACTTAAAGAATATAAGAATCCTCAGAGACTATACGTGGAACTAGTAAATCGATTTTAAATACCGAAATGAAAACATTAAATCCTAATTGGATTGTTGGTTTTGTTGATGGAAACGGACACTTTATTTTTTCAAATGATCAGAGTACTTTGAATTTTGTAATTCCTCTCGATCACCGATCTCTAAATGTTCTATATTTAATAAAAAGTTTTTTTAAATGTGGTTCAGTGAAAAAAACGATCCATCCAAATCAAATAAGAAAAAATATGCGCGAATATAGAGTGTCTTCACACACGCATTTAAAAAATATTATTATACCATTTTTTCAAAAATGGCCTTTGCAAACATCAAAGAAGAAATCTTTCGAAAGATTTGTTGAAAAAATCAATCCTGCTGTCGAGCGAAGCTCATTCGAATTTCCGGAGCAATCAAAATTGAATCTCGAATGGTTTATTGGTTTTTTAGATGCAAAAGCTTGTTTTAATTGTTCAATACACAATCGAACAATTCAGCCGCAATTTCGAATTTGTTTGCCTCAAAAAGAGAAAAGCATCCTCGATCGAATTCAACACAATTTCAATTTTGGTGTTCGCTACCAACGCACAAATGGAGTTGAAATCTTTCAATTAAATTCAAATAAAAATATGTGCTATTTAGCCAAGAAAATTTTATTAACAAAAGGATTTAAGGATCGTTTGAAAACATCAAAACGCATTCGTGCTCGCAAATGGTGTAAAATTGTTTTCTTAATCGAACAAAAACAACATACAACAATGGATGGATGGACGAAAATTCGGAAATTATATCAATCTTTTTAGTAGAAGATAGAGTCCGGTCTTTCTAGTAATAGAAAGGAATAGAAACAGTGTTTTCTTGAACTTGGCAGAACTCCAAAAAAACAAGATCTCTGTTAATTTTATATAACATTTACAAGCGAAATTCCTTGTCACGTAAGTTGTGACCCGCACGAAAGGCGTAATCAAAGAAATACTGTCTCGGAGAGAGACTCGGTGAAATAGACATATCCGTGAAGATGCGGATTTCTAATAGTTGGACAGAAAGACCCCGGAAGCTTGACTGTATCTTGATATTGGTTTCCAGTTGTTTTTGCGCAGCCTAGGTGGGAGGCTAAGAAATTAAATTCGTGGATTTAATGGAGCCATCATTGAGAGACCACTCTGAAGCAACTAGAATTCTAAGAGTGATTCCTTGAAGCAGGACACTTGACAGTGTCAGGTGGGCAGTTTTTTTGGGGCGAAATTCTCCTAAAAAGTAACGGAGATTTGCAAAGGTTTCCTCAAACTGGACGGAAATCAGTTGTTGAGTGTAAAGGCAAAAGGAAGCTTGACTGCAAGACCTATAAGTCGAGCAGAGGCGAAAGCCGGCCTTAGTGATCCGACGGTATACCCTGTGGAAGGGCCGTCGCGCAAAAGATAAAAGTTACTCTGGGGATAACAGGCTAATCTTCCCCAAGAGTTCACATCGACGGGAAGGTTTGGCACCTCGATGTCGACCTTTCGCAACCTGGGGCGGTAGTACGTCCCAAGGGTTGGGCTGTTCGCCCATTAAAGCGGAACACGAGTTGGGTTCAGAACGTAAACTCATTGCGTTAAAGTTTTCAAAAAATTAAAAAACTTTGAGTATTGGCTTATATCGGTGAATCCCTCTTTTTTTTTTGGGAAATACCGAGGGAAGAATTTAGAAAAATGAACAAAAATATAAAACTTACAAGTGATGAAATGGCATATATTGCCGGTTTTTTAGATGGCGACGGTTGTTTATTAGCACAACTTGTTCGACGAAAAGATTATCGGTACGGATACCAAGTCCGAATCAGTATTTATTTTTATCAAAAAACAAAACGCCATTGGTTTCTACTTTGGTTGAAAAAAAAATTGCAATATGGGACTCTACGGAAACGAAAAGATGGTATGTCTGAATATTGTATTGTTGGTACACAACCGGTTCAAAAAATTTTAACCTTACTTTATAGGAAGTTGCGTATCAAACATAAACTTTGTAAACTTATATTAGCAATTATTGAAGATTTAAAAGATGTTCAAACTTCCGAGGATTTTATTAAAATAAGTACACAAGTTGATAAAGTGGCTTATTTTAATGATTCAAAAAAACGGAAAATAACAGCTTCAGTGGTTAAGAACTTTCTCAATTCCCCGTAGAGACTGAGTCATTTGACTCGATTTGTTATCATTAGAAATAAGCAAGTTTATTCAATGATAATGGATAATACGCCAACTTCTTAACTTTGATTGAGAATGAAGATATAGTCCATGTCTTTTGGATAGGAAACAAAAGAAAAAACATGCGTGAGACAGTTTGGTCCATATCCGCTATTAGCGTTAGAATATTGAGAGGATGTTTCCATAATACGAGAGGACTTGGAAGCACAGACCACTGGTGTACCAGTTCTTGTACCAACGGGAAATGCTGGGTAGCTATGTCTGGAGAAGAGAACCGCTGAAGGCATCTAAGTGGGAAGCTCACCTCGAGATGATTATTCTCTATCAGACTCTGGCAAGAGAAGCCGGTAGATAGGTTTCAGGTGTAAGATTTGTAAGAGTTTTAGCCGAGAAATACTAATGATCGATTGTTTTTGATTCTTTTTCTAGTGTCAACACTAAATTTGAAACACTTCAATACCTTTTCGAATTTGAAAGTGCAACTCTTTAGGGGTTTGAATACTGCAAGGGACACTTTGTGGAAACCAAAACCTGATGCTAGAAGAAGGGGATATGGCGGAATTGGTAGACGCTACAGACTTAATATTGAGCCTTTTTTAAAATATCTAAAATTTTATTTTTATAAAAGTGAAAGCTCTCAAATTCAGGGAAATCCAGAAGGAAAATCCTGAGCCAATTCAAAAATTTTATATTTAAAAATTTGACAGGTGCAGAGACTCGACGGGAGCTATCAACTGAGAAGTTTTGATAAAGGGAGAGTCCGGTTTAACCTTATGAAAATTTGTTGGTTCTTTGAACCGTGAGGGTTCAAGTCCCTCTATCCCCAATGCCCTTGCGCTTCCATTTTTTCGTTTTCTTTGTCACGTATCAATTTTTGTAGACATTTGGAAAAGGTTGGCTTATAGGGTCGATGCCCGAGGGGTTAAAGGGGGCGGATTGTAAATCCGCTGGCATTGCCTACGCTGGTTCAAATCCAGTTCGACCCAAAGGAAAGGTGGCAGAGTGGTTGAATGCACCAGTTTTGAAAACTGTCGTAGTTTCAAGCTACCGGGGGTTCGAATCCCCCCCTTTCCTGATGTCAGAGTATTAAAATTTTGGTTCTTAAAGAACCAAAATTTTAATATTAATAAAGACTACTTCCTAATCTTAAAGCAAGAAATCCATTAATAAGAGCAAGAAAAAGAGCAATAAAAATTTGGCTTTCTGATATTGACATAATTTTTATATTTAATAAGTACTACAATTTACGGTTATTAAAGACTAATAACAAAATAACTAAAGGACCTGCAGTCACAACAGCAAATAATGAAAATAGTTGAAAAAAGATTTGTGAATTCATAATAACTATCGAAAACTAACTGCAGCTTGCCATACAAAAGCTAAAAGAAAAAATAAAATCGGAATAACAGGTAAAACGTCCACTAATGGGCTAAAAGGAGCATATGCTTCAGGCAATTTAGCTAAAAAAAAAGGATTGAAGAAAACGACGTTCAAAAGTTGTAAATACATATTTTATTTAAAGCTTAGATAATCTCAATTCTAACAAAATTTTCAAAATATACAACGCGAGTCCGTCAGAGCATATTCCAGAAAAAGTACGACCACATTAAGAATGTTCATCAAATGGATCGCGCAGTTTTTTTGATGGAGGTCCAAATCCCAAATAGATGGAGTAACCGGTGACACTAAGTAAAAGACACCATAAAAAAACAGCCACAAAAAAGGCAGAATTTTGCATAAATTCAATAGTATAAAAATATTTGCGGGAATAGGATTTGAACCTATGACCTCAAGATTATGAGCCTTGCGAGCTACCAAACTGCTCTATCCCGCAGAATCAATAATAAAGAGTGTGCTCCTCTTTGTTCAAAAAATCAAGATGAAAAATTTGAATTTTTTTGAATATAAAATTTTCAATTTTTTTTTATTCAATCATAGCTTGATAAGTTGCGACAGTGGAAGGTGAGATTTTATTGAGATATCGAAAAATCCAATATTTAAAGATGGTATCTAATAAAACAGGAAAAGTTGAAATAAAAAAAGCGATAAAATTCTGATTATGATCGAGTTGAAAACCAAAATGTTCAATGAAAAATTGTAAAAAAATTTCCCAACTTTTTGATGAATGAAATCCGACAAGTAAATCTAAGAAAAAAATTAAAAAAAAACATTTGGTGGTTTCACTTAAACTCAAAAGTGATTCAATACAAAATGTTTTAAAAATAAGAATTTGGGGTGTGGCAGAAATCAATAAAAAAACAAAAAAAACAAGAGTGAGCAAATCTAAAATCCAGTTTGTAATAATCGAAAGACTTTGTTGATGATAAAATTGAGCACATTGAAAAAAATAAGTTTGATAAATACGGGAAAGTGGTTTCGCCGTTGGCGTATGATGAAAGGAGTCTAAAAGAGTTTCAAAATAAACTTGTTGTGAAAAGGTTTGAATTTGAGAAAATGCATGTTCTTGTTGATGAAAATTGAGGAAAATGTCTTGTTGACTTGACGAACTGGTCGGAAAGAGGGGCGAATCGATTAAAAAATTAATAATAAAAAATCGAAGGAAAATTTGAAAAAGCCATGGGCACACAATTAATAAAAAAAAACATTGTAAAGAGGCAATGGCAATATAACGAGAAACACGAAATTCATAAATAGCAAACAAATCGGTTTCACCACCGATTTGTTTGAGAAAGCGCTGAAAAGTACGAACAATGGATCTCGGAATTAATCCAATTTGTTCAAAATTTGACATAAGATTTATTTAACAACTTGATAACGCGCTTGAGCACGTTTGAAAGCAAAGTTTGCTGAAACTTTTTGTTTAGGATTGGTTGCTTGAAGAAATTCGGCTTTAGCGGATTCAAGAGTTTGAAAAGCTTCTTGGGCATCAATAGTACTCTCATTTTCCGCTTCATTAACTAATATAGTAATCTGATCTTGCAAAATTAATGCAAATCCTCCCATAAGAGCAAGAGAGGTCCATGTTTTTTGAGATCGAAATAAAAGAACTCCAATATCCAATGCAGTGATAAGGGGGGCATGGCCCGTCAAAACTCCCATCTGGCCAGTATTTGTAGGCAGAATGATTTCATCCGACTGAGTTTCCAAAAAAATACGATCAGGGGTTATAATACTAAATTGAAGAGTCATTGGTTGTTATTTGGTTAATTGGGCTGCTTTTTCAATAGCTTCATCAATATCTCCTACAAGATAAAACGCTTGTTCAGGTAAATCATCGAGTTTTCCAGATAAAATCATATCAAATCCTCGAATTGTTTCTGCTAAACTCACATATTTTCCAGGGGATCCAGTAAAGACTTCGGCAACAAAGAAAGGTTGTGATAAAAAACGTTCAATTTTACGCGCACGAGCAACAATTAAACGATCTTCTTCTGAAAGTTCATCTAAACCTAAAATAGCAATAATATCTTGAAGTTCTTTATAACGTTGAAGAGTTTGCTGTACATTCTGAGCACATGCATAATGTTCTTCTCCAACAATCCAGGGTTGAAGCATAGTTGATGTGGAATCTAAAGGATCCACAGCAGGATAAATTCCTTTTGAAGCTAAACCTCTAGAGAGGACTGTAGTAGCATCTAAATGCGCAAATGTAGTGGCAGGAGCTGGATCTGTAAGATCATCCGCAGGAACATAAATAGCTTGAATGGAAGTAATTGAGCCATCTTTTGTGGATGTGATACGTTCTTGTAACCCACCCATTTCGGAAGCAAGTGTGGGTTGATAACCAACCGCAGAAGGCATGCGTCCTAATAATGCTGAAACTTCAGAACCGGCTTGAACAAAACGAAAAATATTATCAATAAATAATAAAACATCTTGTTTTTGAACATCTCGAAAGAATTCCGCTAAAGTTAAGGCAGTCAAACCGACACGCATGCGTGCGCCAGGAGGTTCATTCATTTGACCATAGACTAAAGTGACTTTGGATTCACTAAGATTCTCTTCATTAATAACCTTAGATTCTTTCATTTCCATATATAAATCATTCCCTTCGCGGGTGCGTTCACCGACTCCTCCAAAAACAGAGACTCCGCCGTGAGCTTTAGCAATATTATTAATTAATTCCATAATTAAAACCGTTTTCCCAACACCTGCGCCACCGAAAAGACCAATTTTTCCTCCACGTCGATAAGGTGCAAGTAAATCAACAACTTTAATTCCGGTTTCGAAAATACTTAAAGTGGTTTCTAAATCAACAAAAGCCGGAGCTTCTCGATGAATGGAAAAACGTGTAGCACCCTCGACATCTCCAAGATTATCTACAGGTTCACCTAATACATTAAAGATGCGACCGAGTGTTGTTTTTCCCACCGGAACACTAATGGGTTGTCCTGTATCCACAACAGTCATTCCTCTGAGCAGACCATCTGTCCCACTCATAGAAACCGCACGGACACAATGATCTCCTAAAAGTTGTTGTACTTCACAAATAATTTCAACATTCTCGGATTGGACGCGCAGTGCATTGTAAATATTAGGCATTTGTCCTGGTTGAAAAGCGACATCTAAAACAGGTCCAATGATTTGAGTAATTTGTCCATTATTTAAATTTTTTGTAGACATTCGACGAAAAAAGAGAGAGTTAAAAAAAAATTTCCTTTTGGAAATTTTTGGATTTTAGAATTGAATTAAAAGTTATAAGCTTCAACAATATTTTAACTTTTTTTATGTGAAATGTCCAAAAGAGTTTTCAATTGTAAAAATTTGAGTTATGATTTTCGGAGAGCTCATCGTCTAATGGAGAAGACTGCAACCTTCTAAGTTGTTAATGCAGGTTCGATTCCTTCTGAGCTCAACAGAATCTTTAGAGAAAACACTTGTTTAAAAAAATTTAGCAGTTAAAATCTGTTGAGGGCTATTAGCTCAGTTGGTTAGAGCGTTGTCCTGATAAGACAGAAGTCGTTGGTTCAAGTCCAATATAGCCCAAAGAAGACTTTGTGTTCTGAAACAAGGGGGGATATAGCTCAGTGGTAGAGCGCTGCTTTTGCACGGCAGATGTCAGGAGTTCGACTCTCCTTATCTCCAATATTTTGTCCTGAAAGAAGTTGCATTTAATTCTAAATACAATCTTATAAATTTCAAAAAAAAGCTAAAAAGACTATGCCTATAGGTGTTCCAAAAATCCCTTTTAAACTTCCTGGCGAACCCTCTGCGGAATGGGTGGATCTTTATAATCGTTTATATCGTGAGCGCGTCCTTTTTTTATGTCAACAATTAGATGATGAATTAGCAAATCAGTTGATTGGAATTATGTTATACTTAAATGGTGAAGAACATTCAAAAAGTATTTATATTTATATAAATTCACCAGGAGGTTCTGTAACGTGTGGTATTGGAATTTATGATATTATGAATTATATTCGACCCGACGTGACAACAATTTGTGTTGGAACGGCGGCTTCAATGGCTTCCTTTATTTTAGCAGGAGGGACGCGAGGCCAACGTCTCGCTTTTCCTCATGCACGAATGATGATTCACCAACCTGAAGGTGGAAGTCAAGGTCAGGCAGCTCAAGTTCTTTGGGAATCCGAAGAAGTTCGTCGAATTCGACGCCATGTTGGACAAATTTATGCTGAACGTACTGGTCAACCTTTAAATCGGATTTCGAAAGATATGGATCGAGATCAATTTATGTCAGCGAAAGAAGCGAAAAATTATGGACTTGTTGATCATATAGCAGACAGTTTACAGAACTAAATTCTGGTCAATTTTTCAAACAAATTGAATGTTTTCAATCCATTTATTAAAATAAGGTAAAATCAATAAAAATAAAACATAATGTCTGGTACTACACAAGAACGTCCTTTTTCTGATATTTTGACAAGTATTCGCTATTGGGTTATTCATAGTATTACAATTCCATCACTTTTTATTGCAGGTTGGCTCTTTGTGAGCACAGGTCTAGCTTACGATGTGTTTGGAAGTCCACGTCCAAATGAATATTTTACAGAGGAAAGACAGTCAGCTCCTTTAATTACAGATAGACTTAATGCTTTAGAACAAGTGAAATCCCTTTAAAAATAAATTTATGACTTCAAAAGAATCAACAGATTATCCGATTTTTACAGTGCGTTGGTTGGCAGTTCATGGTTTAGCGGTGCCAACAATTTTCTTTCTCGGTGCCATAACGGCTATGCAATTTATTGTCCGTTAAAAGTTTAAATGTAATAGAGATCCACATGGCCAATCCAAATAAACAGAGTGTCGAATTAAATAGAACAAGTCTCTATTGGGGACTGTTGTTAATTTTTGTTTTAGCGGTTTTATTTTCAAGTTATATTTTTAATTAGATTATGGCTGGAACAACAGGTCGTCTTCCTTTATGGCTCGTCGGTACCGTAATCGGCATGGCAGCATTAACATTACTCGGAATTTTCTTTTATGGTTCATATGTTGGTTTAGGCTCTTCTCTTTAACGCCCGGCCTATTAAAATAGGCCGAGTGTTAAAGAAATATCAATCGGTAATGTAGCACCAATTCCTAACCAAATTGACACGACCGTTCCAACAAAAAACACAGTTGTTGCTACAGGTCGGCGAAATGGGTTTTGAAATTTGTTAATATTTTCAATAAAAGGAACAGTTAATAAACCTAATGGTACAGAAGTCATTAACAGGACTCCAAGTAATTTGTTCGGGACTGTTCTTAAAATTTGAAAAACAGGATAAAAATACCATTCAGGTAAAATTTCTAATGGAGTTGCAAAAGGATTTGCAGGTTCTCCTACCACAGCTAAATCAAGAATGGCTAAACCAATAACACAAGCAAAAGTCCCCACAATACAGACTGGAAAAATATAAAGAAGTTCATTCGGCCATGCGGGCTCACCATAATAATGATGACCCATACCTTTAGCTAATTTTGAACGTAAAAAAGGATCCGATAAATCAGGTTTTTTTGTAACAGCCATATTTATTAAAATGTTAAGAAATCAACTACTGAAAAAATCAATTAAAGTGGTCCGGAGATCCCTTGTTTTCGAATCATCAAAAAATGCATAAGCATAAAGACTGCAGTCAAAAGTGGTAATAAGAAAGTATGTAAACTATAAAATCGGGTTAAGGTCCCTTGACCGACACCTACACCACCTCTTAAAAGTTCAACGACAAAACCTCCAATAAGAGGTAATGCATCCGGAACGCCAGTGACAATTTTGACAGCCCAATATCCGACTTGATCCCAAGGTAAAGAATAGCCTGTTACACCAAAAGAAACTGTACACACCGCCATTAAAACTCCAGTAACCCAAGTGAGTTCACGAGGTTTTTTGAAACCACCGGTTAAATACACTCGAAACACATGGAGGATCATCATTAGGACCATCATGCTGGCAGACCAACGATGAATCGAACGAATTAACCACCCAAAATTGACTTGAGTCATTAAATATTCAACGGATGAAAATGCTTCCGCAACCGTAGGTCGATAATAAAAAGTCATAGCAAAACCTGTTGCTACTTGAACTAAAAATAAAGTAAAAGTAATCCCACCAAAACAGTAAAAAATATTCACATGAGGAGGAACATATTTACTGGTCACATCATCTGCAATTGCTTGAATTTCAAGACGGGATTCGAACCAATCGTAAATTTTTGAATTTTGATTTTCCATAGAGACTAAGAGAGACACGCTCGACACAATTAAGCTAAACAAAACTACCAGGAAGCTTTTTTCACACCCGGCAAAAGTCCTAATAATGCCATTTCTCGAACAAAATGACGTGACATTTGAAAATCACGAAAGAAGCCTTTCGGACGTCCAGATAATCTACATCGATTATGTAATCGAACAGGGCTACTATCTCGAGGTAATTTTTGTATTTTTTGTTGTAACTGAAATTTCTGTTGTAATGAATCAACTTGTTGGATTTGCTTTTTTAACTTTTGACGTTGGAAAGCATGTTTTTTGACCAAATTTTGGCGCTTACGTTGACGTTCAATTAAAGCTTTTCTAGACATATTTCTATAATAATGAGACAATCAAATTATCTTATCATTCCATTTCAGAAATGTCAATAAAATTTTCATGACTTTTCTAAAAATCTTGACTTTTCTAATTCAAACTGCTAACATTCCAATACAATTGGAATTTTGTAATTTATGGTTGACAAAATGTCAGAACTTTCCAGGAGCAGCATTCTGAGATCTTAAATCGTCAAATATTTCGATTTTGGAAAGCCTCAAAAAATGAGGCTTTCTATTTGTTCCTGCTTAACTAGATCTTATGTTTTTTATTTTCTATAAATTTTTATTTTTTGTTTCCGATTTTTTAGAAATTCAACGCAAAAGTTTTTATGAGTTTTTAAACAATAAATTAGGTCAGGAATTTTTAAAAATACAACCTCTTGTGAATTCAAGGAAATTGGCCCCAAGACAAATAATGAGTCCTCGGATCAGCGGGGTCAAGCGTTTTCAAAAAGGTGACAAAACTTCCCGAATGTCGTCTCAAAAGAAACGAATTGCAATATTTTTTCTGTTTAAAAATTATAAATTTTTAAGACCAAAGTTGAATATTCAAGAATCCATTTTTTTCAAAAAAACATATTGTAGTCATTTCTATTTCCCTGTTCAATTTGTGGATCATCAAAAAAACTCGAGTTCTGTCCAATGGATTTGGATGGGAACACTCCCACTTTTAACGCGTCGAGGTCATTTTATTATAAATGGAACTCCACGAATTGTTTTAAATCAAATTGTTCGAAAACCTGGTATTTATTTCCAGAAAGAAATTCGAAAAAATATTCAATTTTTTTATGCTGAAATTTTATCAAAGAGAGGTCCTTGGGTACGCTTAGAAATCGATGCGAAACAAAAAGTTTGGATTTCGTTGCAGCAAAAAGGAATTCCTCGTCTAGAATTCTTTTCGTTTTTAAAAAATTTCTCTCGAAAAAATCAAGATCAAGCTTTATTTTTGAAAAAAAATGAATTCTTTTATTTAGACAAAAAATTCAATATTCGAACATTAAATTGTTGTCTTCATAAAATGGATTCGAAATATTCTTTCGAACAATGTGTATTCAAAACAAAGTTTTGCGTGTCGGATAGCAGAAAACGAAATCTTTTTTCTACGAAAAAAAACAACAATCGACCTGCTGAAATATTATTTGCATCGTCTTCGAAACAAATCGATTTAACTTTTAATCTCAGTCAAACCGGCCGCCGGCGCCTGAATACTCAATTAGGTTTAGGATTAACAACGCACACATTAACACCTATTGATTTCCTTGTAATCCGAGATATCTTATTTCAATTGACCCAAAATTCAAACACGCGTTTACTCGATGATATTGATGATTTACAAAATCGAAAAATCAACACTATTGCAGAATTATTACAAAACCAATTAGAACGAGGTCTTCAACGTTTACAAAAAAATTTTGAACGTGATTCTGTCCAAAATAATTGGTCAAAATCACAATTTAATCATCAAAATTTTCAAACGCCGCTCTTGCGGATGTTGAATACTCAATCTATAAACAGTACATTTAAAGAATTTTTTCATAGTCATCAACTCTCGCAATATTTAGATCAGAGTAATCCGCTTTCTGAAATCACACATAAGCGACGTCTGAGTTGCTTAGGTTCGGGAGGAGTCAATCGAGAAACTGCCGGAATGGACATTCGTGGTATTCATGGAACACATTATGGTCGAATCTGTCCTATCGAGACACCAGAAGGTAAAAATGCGGGTCTTGTGAATTCATTGACGACAGCAGTTCATGTAAATCCTTTGGGAGATTTAATGACTCCTTTTGTGCAAGTCTATAAACAACATATTCAAAATCACAAAAAATTTCTTTTTTTTTCAACCCAACATCAACAAAAACAAAATATTTTTTTTAATAACAAATTACCAAAACTCAAAAACCTTTCTGTTGGAATTTTAAAAGCGAATTCTTTCCAAAAATCTTCTTTAAAAGCTCTAAATTTTCTTTCTCTCACCCCTCAACAATTTATATCCATTGCAACAACTTGTATTCCATTTGTCGAACATAATGACGCAAATCGAGCACTTATGGGCTCAAATATGCAGCGTCAAGCACTGCCTTTGGTTCGTCAAGAACAACCTCATGTAACAACTTTTAATGCTTGTCGTGTTTTGTCAGATTTAAAAGACGTCCCAACCAGTGCGCACAGTGGTTTAATCCTCTATACAAGTAAAAAAAAGCTTTCGTTATTAAGTTTAACTCGAAATTTCATTTCGATTGGAAAAAAAGAAACACAAAATATTTTTTTTCTTAGAGAGAAAAAAATTTTATAAAACTGAATTTATATTGAATGCAATTAAAAAAATCTATTCTTCGTAAAATTTATTTGAGATGGAAACCGAATCTACTTTCTGGGACGAAAAAAATGGAAAAGCAAGATTTCAAAAACTCACTAAAAAAAAAATCTTTTGAGACGCGAGGTTGGAATTTTCAAAGACTTTGGTTTCAAAGTTTTGAAAAGTCAAACCAAAACACTTATTTTTTACAACGACCTGCAGTGACTCCCGGTCAGTGGATTCAGAAAGGCGATTTAGTTGGAGATTGTTCGGCAAGTAAGAGAGGAGAACTGGCTTTAGGCCGAAATTTACTTGTTGCTTATATGCCGTGGGAAGGTTTTAACTTTGAAGATGCGGTTTTGATCAATACAAAAATTTTACCAAAATATACTTCCTTACATATTGAAAAATATGAAGTTGAAATTAACGAAACACCTTATGGTCCTGAAGAAGTTACAAATCAAATACCTGGGACTGGACTCGATCTTCAAAAATTAGATTGTCATGGTATAATTAAAATAGGTTCCTGGGTTAAAGAGGGAGAGATTTTAGTGGGCAAGGTGGTTCCAACGACGTTCAAAACATTACGAACACACGAAAAACTCTTGTACGATATTGTGGGCGAAAAAAGAACCAATATTAAAGAAAAATGTTTAAGAGTCCCACAAGGAGTCTCTGGACGTGTTATTCGAATTTGTTTCACAAACACCAATTTACAAAAAAGAAATTCGCAAGACACCAAAAAAGTTGTTTCAAAAATCTCTTCTCAAAAAAGAGTGATGTCAGATTTGAAAACAGAAATGTTCAAATTCCAAAAAAATGTGTTCAACTCCATTTTTCAATATACATATTTCCAATGTCCGCGAAAACAAATTTATGGAAATTCGTTGAGGATGGTCCCGCCTTCAAGTGATTTCATGATCTTTCAACAAACAGATTGTATGTGTTCTCTCAATTTTCAGCAACCGATCCAAAATTTTCTAAATAACAACAAAAAATTAAGTCCAAAAAAATATAGATTACGGAAATTCAAATTTCGAAAATTTTCGCTATTCATCGAAACTAGAAAAAATTCACGACTTCAGGTCTCGTCCGTCAAACGGACATCGAATTTTGTGGATTCTTTAAAAAAGATTACACTTTATATTGCTACAAAACGAGAGTTTCAAGTTGGAGATAAAATTTCAGGTCGCCATGGGAATAAAGGAATTCTTTCAAGAATTCTCTCAAATTCTGATATGCCTTATCTTGCAAATGGATGCACATTAGATGTTCTTTTGAATCCATTAGGTGTTCCCTCAAGAATGAATGTTGGCCAAATTTTAGAATGTTTGTTGGGTTTTACGGGCCAAATTTTTCAAACCAAGTTTCAAGTACTTTGTTTTGATGAAATCTATGGTTATGAAGCTTCTCGAAGTTTTATTTATTCTAAATTCTATGAAGCATGTCAAAAAACTCAACAAAAGTGGTTATTTTCAAAAAAAAAACCTGGCAAATTTCATTTATTTGATGGTCGAAATGGTCAACTTTTCCATCAATCGATTCTTGTGGGCTCAACCTATCTTATGAAATTAATACATCTTGTGGATGAAAAAATTCATGCGCGCGCAACCGGCCCATATTCATTGATCACACAACAACCTTTACGAGGTCGTGCTAAAAAAGGAGGTCAGCGATTAGGCGAAATGGAAGTTTGGGCTTTGCAAGGGTTTGGGAGTGCTTACACACTTCAAGAATTGTTAACCGTTAAGTCGGATGATCTCACCGGACGTACTCAAGTGATGCAAGCTCTTTTAAAAAATACACCCTTGCGTTTTGGTACACCTGAATCTCTCCGAGTCGTGCTCCGGGAACTTCAATGTTTGTGTTTAAATCTTCAATTATCAGACTAAAAATTTTTATGATCTTCGATCTTTTTAAAAAGTTCAAAAAAAAAGTTTCTTGGACTTCGATTCTGTATTTTGCATGTTTGATTTTGCGGGTGCCATGATGTGGAGATCTTCAAAAGAATTGTTTTGAGTAAATAAGTTTTTTATTTAAAGCCTCGATTCAAATGACTTAAAAGGATAATTTCTTAAATCGGAAATTTCTTCCGTCCTACCTAATTGTTTCTTTTTTCGTAAGCAAAAGCGGAAAAAAAATTTTCATGGACTGTTGCAATTCTTCTGAATCCTTCGAGAAGAGTCAAAAAGATGTTTAAACATGTGCTTGTGTTTGTATTATTTTTTTTCATAATTGAAAGAGGAAAAAAATAGACAACTTGTTCAAATCGAGTACGCTTTATGTATTGTGAAATACTTGTAGAGTGTTGCTCTCTTTCAGTTTCCTGTTTCCCCCACGTCTTTCTTTTAGTATTTTAATTGTTGCATTCTTAGAACCCCAAACATCTGAATGGTTAAAACAAATTCAAAAGGATTCCCGCAATCATATTCCATACGGTACAGCAAAAAAAACAACCACAAATTTAACTTGGGGAGTTCTTTTTTTGTTTTACATTTTTCATAGCTTATAAGTCTTTTAGGTGTTCTGGCTCAACGAATTCCGAGAATTCCGAAAAAAAAATCTGAGAAATGCGAATTTTTATTAGTGTTTATTTTATAACGTTTTTAATTTTCCCGATTGTGGTTTTATTTTCCACATCTTTTGGCACTTTTTTTGATCTTTTTGTCTCAAAAGCTTTCGCGCCAGTGGCCGTCTGTACTTATCAACTTAGTTTTTCATTATCTTTTCTAGCTTGTATTATTAATACTTTTTTTGGTTTTTTAGTTGCTTGGGTATTAGTTCGTTATAATTTTGTTGGTAAAAAAATATTAGATGCGATTATTGACTTACCTTTTTCTTTACCGACTTCGGTAGCCGGTCTAAGTTTTTGTGGTATTTATGGATCACGTGGATGGTTGGGCGCATTTCTGATACAACATGGAATTCATATTGTATTTACAAAATTAGGTATCCTTTTAGCGATGGTGTTCGTGTCGTTCCCTTTTGTTATCCGAAGTGTTCAACCCGTTCTCCTTGAAATTGATCAACAATTGGAAGAGGCGGCCTGGAGTTTAGGCGCCACATCGTGGCAAACATTTTTAAAAATTATTTGGCCAACTTTAATTCCAGCCGTGTTAACGGGAATGGTTTTAAGTTTTTCTCGCTGTATTGGCGAATATGGATCAATTGTGCTTTTATCATCCAATTTTGCTTTTAAAGATTTAATTACTCCTGTTTTAATTTTTCAATGTTTGGAACAATATGATTATACTGGAGCTACCATTTTAGGTTCCGTTTTACTGTGTTTTTGTTTTTGTTTTTTTTTATTAGCGAATTTTCTCCAAATCTATTTGAATCAGAATTTCAAATAAAAACAATTTCTATTCTTTTCTATTTATGTCTGTACTCCCTCTCACAGAAACCGTCAAAAATACAATTGACGTATTAAATGATATTTACAAAATTCCGGATTCAGGAGCACAATGGATCACTTTTTTCAAATTTGCAGTGACAATGCTGAAAGATTGGGGTATTTACCTTTTGACTTTCCAGTGGCTCACTGATTTTATAAAGTCTCCTATCTTGATTCCACAAAACACCGAAAGTGTATTTGCTGGTCTTTTTCATCATCTCTTTCCGGATTCAAATAATACTCTTGGGCATTTAAATATTGATCCCATGGATTCCATGGATTCCTTAAAGAGTTCGAGTGTTTTGGATGCTTTTGCCCCGTCGGGGCCCATTTTAAGTGGTTTTTTCAATTGTTTTTTTTTATATTTACCTTTTTCCCCGGTCCAATTGATTTGGTTACGTCGGGTGATTATAGAAGGTCAATTGGCCGGAAGGCTGGCCACAGCAGGTTTAATTTGTGGTCATCTTAGTTTATTAGGTTGTTGTTTATTTGGTTTACGTGATATTATTAATGCTTGGTTTGGTCTCGAACCTATTAGTTATTTTGTTGGTATTTGGTTAATTTTTACTGTTATTTTTGAATTAACCCATCGTCCATTAAGAATCCTTAAAAAACCCAAGTTCAAAGAACTTTTGAAAATTTTTTTAATTAATTTTGGGTTAGTGTGGACGGATCAACCTGGTCTTTATCAGTTTTTTGGGAATTTAAGCTTACATAATGGTGTTGTCGCTATGGATCTTGCTTCTTCGAATTCGACCGTAATTTGGGAATACTTTATTGGAATTTTCGTGGGCAGTTTTTTCTGGACTTGGGCTATTAGTTTTGGTGTTCTCAATTTAGGTTATTTCTTTCCACGTCTTACAAATTATAAATATGCTTATTCCCACTGGATCCGCGGTTTTAATAATTTTTGTTTAACTGGATGTGTCACTTTGATATTAACCAATTTTCCTTATTATGGATTTGACTATTTATTCGCCAATCCTTTAGGCTTTGTTCCGCAAGATAGAATCTGGGAAGCAGTTCCGTTACCACAATTGAAAGCAGATACAGTGGATACCAATAAAGGGAGATTAGGAGAAAAATCATCTTATACTTCTGTGGACACAGATTTATCTCTCTTTGATCGAGGTCGTTATGGCGGTGGACCTTTTGTTGAGTTTCATATTGAGTCTTTAAATTATAAAGAAGAATATGCATGGCGATCTCGATTTGATCGTGGTTCTTCGTCTGCTCGAGGAAAGGGGGGTGGTCTTTTAGAGAAATATTTAAGTACTCAACTCGGGCCTGTGGAAGAAACTTTAAAAAAGCAAAAACGGGAAAAAAGACGAGCTCAACAAGTTCAAAAATTACAAAAAACATCGAAACACGAATCTTTGGAAAAAAGAGATTTCGAAGATGAACAATCCTATAAATTGCCGATCGATTTTGTTGATTTCAATGAACATCTTATTGAACGTTTTGTTGAAGATTATACCGCGGAAGCGAATAATGAAGATACCGAGATCCCTGATCTTCCGGATGAAAAAATGATTCATTTTTCTGCTTTTTCCGAGATAGCAAAATACGGTTTTGATGTGTTTTCAATGTTCGAAGCAGTTGAGCTGGATCCTCTTGATGAAGAACTTGCTAAGGATATCAAAGAGAAATATTCAGAAAATCTTGTTTATAGGTTTCTGGTCAATATGGATATTTCAAATTTTTTAAAGCGTCAACCTAAAGAACATTTCTTGACCACAAAAGATGAAATTTTCTTATTTCAAAAACGTTTAGCTTTAGGAGAATACTATGATAGTTTGAGAAGTTACTCAAAATTACCGACTTCGCAAAATTTTCGAGCCCTTTTTTGTGGTCCGAAAAGTTATGTGAATCGAATTTATAATCAACAATTTAAAGGGACATTGAAAATTGTTGAACGTTTATTTTCAATACATTTAGAAGAAAAACAAAATATCCCTCCACTTCCCGAGATTAATAATATTGTGCCGACTCCTCTCGCAGAGAGTGAAGAACAACTCCGTAAACTTAAAAAAGATTCTTCTGTTTTAAAATATGATCAACCTCTTTATAAAGCGGAGACAATGAAACAAAATCCATTGATGCATGAGCAATTTTTATCGGAAGAGCAAAAAAGTTCTGAAAATATTCGTCCTTTTTTACAAGAAACGAAACCATTACCATTCTTTGTTGGTTGGGATAATGAACATCGTAAATTTTTAGTGACCAATCGTTTATTAACACGTCAAAAAACGTTAGTTAATACCACGACTCTAAAAAATGATTTTAGTAAATTAACAGAGAAACCTGAATCCGAATTATCTGTTTTATCAAAAAAAATAAGTCTTCGCCGAGCCCGTAAACGAAAACTAAGCCGTAGGGTTCTCCCCGAAGGTCCAAAACGAAACCAATTGAAACCGAAAACCTTTACGTTTGCAACTTGGCCTGTTAGTACAACAGAATTTCAAAAAAATCCATTCTTAAAAAAACTTTATACAACAGCCGAAGATTTGGAATTGGAAACAGCAACCGAAACGGATACGGATCTCCAAGATTTATTTAAATATGCTGAACCGCGGATGGATGAAGATACTGTTTATTATAGTTTACCGAGTTTGGCAGAGCGCGTTGAACTCAAAAATCCAGAGAAACTTCAAACTTCCTTAGCACCAACCACAGCGAGAGGTGGTTTTGTGTGGCCGGGCCACGAACCTCTGAAATTTCAATTCAAAATGTCTTTTAAAGAAATTATTAAGAATTGGGGAATTTTTTAAAACTTAAGACGACACATTTCGTCTTAAGTTTTAATTTTTTGTGAAGGTTCAAATTTGACGTTAAAGAGTTTTTTGACTTTCGCCGTCCGTAACAAGTGTTGACCAACCTAAATCTTTTAAATGACTATTTCGACGTAAAGGTCTTGTAACCAATTCAAGTATATCTCGAGCATTTGTAAATCCATGAATTTGTGCGAAAGTAAATTCAACAGACCATTTTGTTGTAATACCACGTGCTTCCAGTGGATTTGAATGGGCTAATCCCGTAATAACTAAATCGGGTTGGAGCGCGCGAATACGTTGAATTTGATTTGAATTATCCGGCTTTTCGACAATTCGTGGCATCGGGACTTGCATTTGTCGACATGTTTTTTCTAAGAGTTGAAGTTCACTCGCTTGGAATCTTTTATCCATATAAGGAATTCCTATTTCGTAAACAATCATCCCACATCGAATCAGAAAACGTGCTAATGAAATTTCTAATAAATTATCTCCCATGAAGAAAACGGATTTACTTTGAACTAAAGTAAGATAATCACTTAAATTTTCCCAGATTTGAGCTTCTCTTTGATCTAAATTTTTAGGTGTTACATTAAAAACTTGGCATATTTTCTCAATCCAGGCTCGCGTTCCATCAGGACCAATAGGAAAAGGAGCGCCGATCAATTGACATTTGCGACGACGCATTAAAGTGGTTGCGGTACGACTTAAAAAGGGGTTCACACCACAGACAAAAACTCCTGAACCCAATGAGGGTAATTCTTCATATCGTGCTTCTGGAAGCCATCCAGTAACTTGAATCCCTTGATTTTGTAATTCTCGAGTTAATTGTTGGGCGACCGTATTTGGTAACGAACCAAAGAGGACGAGTTGGGGTCGAGTCGACGGGATGGATTCCGGACATCGATGCGCCATTGCTGCTAGAACCGTATCTTCTCCTTGAGTAAAAGCATAATCCAAACCATTCGCACGAGCCACCAGTATAGGTCGGTTAATCAGTTCCTCAATTTTTGGAGCCATTCCCTCTAAATCCATTTTAATAATTTCAGTGGTACAAGTGCCAATCCACACAATAACACTCGGATTCCGATCTTGTTGAATTTGTAAACATAATCTCTTTAATTCATCAAAATCATGGAGTTGAGCTGATATATCTCCTTCTTCTAATTCAGCCATCGCATAACGAGGTTCTGCGAAAATCATGACACCTAATGCATTCTGTAGAAAATAGCCACATGTTTTTGTCCCAATAACAAGAAAAAAACTATCTGAAATTTTTTGATAAAGCCAAGAAACACAACTAATTGGACAAAATGTATGATAATTTCCAGTTTCACATTCAAATTTTAAAGTTTCAGTGGACATAAAAAAATTTTAAAGCAATAAAAAATCATCGCTCGGTGTGAGCTTTTCTTCCGTATTTAAATAAAAATCAGATAAAAGTGAAAAAAGTTCGCGATCCATAAGTTCTTTTGGAACCACACCTTCTGGCATAGATAAAAGTTGATCTGCTATATTTAAATAAAAATCACATACATCATTTAATTCCGAATTTGATTCCGCGAGTTGAAAGATGGTTTGACCTTTGACACGGGAAATACGCACATCTTCAATTAAAGGTAAGACCTCTAAAACTGGCATTGGACAATGTTCTACATATTGATCTATGAGATCTCGTTGATTTGTTCTATTTCCGATTAAACCGGCCAGACGAAGACGATGACTCCGTGCTTTTTCTCGCACAGAGGCGACAATTCTATTCGCTGCGAATAATGCATCAAAACCATTGTCGGTCACAATTAAACAATAATCAGCATAATTTAAAGGCGCCGCAAATCCACCGCATACCACATCACCTAAAACATCAAATAGAATTATGTCATATTCGTAAAAAGCATTCAATTCTTTTAAAAGTTTAACAGTCTCTCCTACAACATAACCACCGCAGCCAGCACCCGCGGGAGGGCCACCTGCTTCTACACATGAGACGCCACTATAACCTTTATAAATCACATCTTCTGGCCAAACATCTTCATAATGATAATCTTTGGCTTGTAATGTATCAATAATTGTCGGTATTAAAAAACTTGTTAATGTAAAAGTACTATCATGTTTTGGATCACAACCTATTTGTAAAACTTTTTGACCACGACGTGCTAAAGCTATCGAAAGATTACAACTGATGGTGGATTTCCCGATTCCACCCTTTCCATAAACAGCTAATTTCATAATTTTTATTTTTATATTTTTTTTTTACTTTAGTATAGTTCTCTTCTTTGGTTCGATCAATTTTTGAAAAAGTTCTAGTAGATTTTTGAACTTTACATTTATCAAAACACAGCTATTATTAAAAATGCATTATGGAAAATTTTTTAAATAATGGTTCGTTTTTTCTTTTACTGTGTGCTATGAGTTTTTATTGGATTCGTGCTTTTTTTAATGTCTCTTTTTTCTTGTTTTTAGGAAAATTTGCAATCATAGCTGGGAATTTCACTCTCTTTTTTTTATTAATTTTTCGTGGTCTGAATGAACATCATTTTCCATTAAGTAATCCTGCGATCAAAAACATTGTCACTGAAATCCAAAATAGAAATAACTATAAAATTTTATAGGAGCGAAGAAAATATTGAATTTTGTGTTTTCAATTTGTAAAAGTTCGATACTCTATTTCTAAAGTTAATGATTACTCTATTTTAATAACAAGAAGTTTTGAACTGGATTCAATTGAAAACACAATATTCTAACAGTGATGAAAATTTGAAAACTGATTTAAAGAACAAAAGAGGAACTCTGAAAGGAACTTTTGATTTTTTGAAAATCGCTCTCTTTTCGCGAGCCTTTTCGTTTTTTATAGGAAATTTCCTTTTTGTAGACGTTTTGGTTGAAGATGAAGATCAAAAGCGATTTGAGCTTTCTGCATTGAAAAATGCACGGAGAGTTCTTTTTGAAATCTTTTCTGATTATATGAAGCATTAATTTTTTTATCTTGGAGTTTAACGCTCCTTCCCCCAATTTTGGAAAAAGGTTTAAGTGATCCAGCTTTAATAGGTGCTATTTTTGCTCCTACGGCTTTATTTTTAAATGCGTTTGCAAGTTTCCAACTACCGGAATCGTTACAAAAACTTAGTCCCTTAATTCCTGCGCTACAATCCAATTGGTTAATGATGCATGTTACTGTTATGCTTTTAAGCTATACGACTTTAATATCTGCGAGTTTACTCGCGATAGCGTTTCTTATTTTATTTGAAAATCCAAAACAAGTTTTAACAACGAGTTCTTCAAAAAAAATAGGTTTACTCAATCAGCTCGACCAATTAAGTTTTCGTGGTATTGGTATTGGATTTGCTTTATTAACAGTGGGCATTTTGTCAGGTTCTGTTTGGGCGAATGAAGCCTGGGGATCTTATTGGAGTTGGGATCCAAAAGAAACGTGGTCTTTTGTGACGTGGCTTGTGTTTGCAATTTATTTACATTTACGCCTTACCCGAAATTGGAGTGGGTGGAAATCGGCCGTTTTAGCGACTATTGGTTTTTTTATTGTTTGGGTTTGTTTTTTAGGAGTTAATTTTTTAGCAAAAGGTTTACATAGTTATGGTTGGTTGAGTTAGGAATCTAATAAATCGAATCTCTTTCTAGAACGAATATTGGAATTATGAGTATTTTGATTGAGAATGTTTCAAAAAAATTTGGGAAACAGATCGCTTTATCTAAAATTAATTTAGAGATCCCCACAGGAAATCTGGTTGCATTATTAGGTCCTTCTGGATCTGGAAAATCCACTTTATTACGAATGCTCGCAGGGTTTGAAACACCCGAGAGTGGACGAATTTGGTTATTTGGAAAAAATGCTACCTTTTTTCCTATACAACAAAGGCAAATAGGTTTTGTTTTTCAAGATTATGCTCTATTTCCAAAAATGACCATTTTTGAAAATATTGGATTTGGTTTGAAAATACAAAAAAAGGCTGTTGATGCTCAAGTTCATGAATTATTACAGTTAACACAATTAGAAAATTTATCGAATTTTTATCCACATCAACTCTCTGGGGGTCAAAAACAAAGAGTTGCTTTTGCTCGAGCACTGGCTGTAGAACCTAAAATTTTATTATTAGATGAACCTTTTGGTGCTTTAGATGTCAAAGTTCGGAAAAATCTTCGTATTTGGTTGCGTAATTTACATGAAAAAATTCCCGTAACGAGTATTTTAATTACTCATGATATTCGTGAAGCAATGGAAATTGCTGATGAAATTGTGCTATTTCAAAATGGATATGTTGAACAAGTTGGATGTCCCCAAGAAATTTATGAACATCCAGCAACGGTTTTTGTTCAAAATTTTATTGGGCATAGTGTGGTTCCTTCAAATACCTCGGACAAACAAATATCTTTCCTTCCGTACGGAAGGAAATGATGCTCGTTTGAAATTCAACCTATTGAAATTTTTGAAATTTATGCTATATTTCAGGGAAGGCTCTCGTGCGTAAGTGGCGTTCTTCGGCTAAACGCCTGCAAAAAGGCGCAGGAAGAAACCCCCGCAAAGAAGCAATCGGAAGATTTTTTAAGTGAAGCAAGCAAAAAAAATATATTCCAATTTTATGGGATTACCTTGGTATCGAGTTCATACTGTTGTTTTAAATGACCCTGGTCGTTTAATTTCAGTACATTTAATGCATACTGCCCTTGTTTCGGGTTGGGCAGGCTCAATGGCCTTTTATGAGTTGTCTGTTTTTGATCCATCTGACCCCGTTTTAAATCCGATGTGGCGTCAAGGTATGTTTGTACTGCCCTTTATGACGCGTTTAGGGATTACTCAATCCTGGGGTGGTTGGACCATTACAGGTGAAAGTGCATCCAATCCTGGTGTGTGGAGTTATGAAGGTGTAGCAACAGCTCATATCTTGCTTTCTGGCGCATTATTTATGGCGTCTATTTGGCACTGGGTGTATTGGGATCTCGAATTATTTAGAGATCCTCGTACCGAAGATCCAGCTTTAGATTTACCAAAAATTTTTGGTATTCATCTTTTTTTATCTGGATTACTGTGTTTTGGTTTTGGGGCCTTTCATGTAACAGGATTATTTGGTCCTGGTATTTGGGTTTCGGATCCTTATGGTTTAACGGGGAGAGTGGAAGCAGTCGCACCTGCTTGGGGACCTGAAGGTTTTGATCCTTTTAACCCAGGTGGAATTCCAAGCCATCATATCGCGGCTGGGATTCTGGGTATTTGTGCAGGTTTATTCCACTTGTGTGTTCGCCCACCTCAACGTCTTTATGATGCGTTATGTATGGGAAATATTGAAACTGTGCTTTCAAGTAGTATTGCGGCTGTTTTCTGGGCGGCTTTTGTGGTTGCCGGAACAATGTGGTATGGTTCAGCTGCCACACCCATTGAATTATTTGGACCAACCCGCTATCAATGGGATCAAAGTTTTTTCCAACAAGAAATTGCAAAACGTGTTCAACAAAGTGTTGCTGACGGGAATTCACTTGAAACTGCTTGGTCACAAATTCCTGAAAAATTAGCATTTTATGACTATATTGGAAATAATCCAGCAAAAGGTGGTTTATTCCGAAGTGGTCCAATGAACAAAGGCGATGGATTAGCTGTTGGTTGGTTAGGACACGCCGTTTTCCAAGATCAATCCGGACAACCATTATTTGTGCGCCGTATGCCAACTTTTTTCGAAACTTTTCCTGTCGTGTTATTTGATACGAATGGCGTTGTTCGTGCGGATATTCCTTTCCGTCGAGCGGAATCGAAATATAGTATCGAACAAGTCGGCGTTTCCGTTAAATTTTATGGTGGCGAACTTAATGGTGTCACATTGACGGATCCAACAACGGTGAAAAAATACGCACGACGTGCTCAATTAGGTGAAATTTTTGAATTTGATCGTGCAACACCACGCGCCGATGGTGTTTTCCGTAGTAGTCCACGAGGTTGGTTTACTTTTGGTCATTTATGTTTTGCATTATTTTTCTTTTTCGGACATATTTGGCATGGAGCTCGTACCATCTTTAGACCAATTTTTGCGGGAATTGACACAGATCGTGATGATCAAGTTGAATTTGGTACATTCTTAAAAGTTGGAGATCCAACAACACGTCGCCAGTCTGTTTAATTTTTAGAATATTTATTACTTATGGAAGCTTTAGTTTATACCTTTTTATTAGTATCAACTTTAGGAATTTTATTTTTTGCAATTTTTTTCCGCGAACCTCCGCGTATTCTTAAATAATTTGATCAAGTAATTTTTAATCGCTCATAATTTATATATGTCAAAAATTTCACGAAAAAATGTAGATGTTGGAATGACGACTGGTCTTGGAACTTTATTAAAACCACTGAATTCTGAATATGGAAAAGTGGCACCTGGGTGGGGCACAACTGTCTTAATGGGTGTGTTTATGGCCTTATTCGCGGTTTTTCTTGTTATTATTTTAGAAATTTATAATAGTGATGTTTTTATTGATGAAATTACAATGAGCTGGGAAGCTCTTGCCTAATTTTTCAGATCACATCTAAATTTGTTTTAGAACGTAGTTTATAACCAGATTTTTTTTTATAATATGTTTCTATTAAAAATTGTCGTTTATATTGTAGTGACTTTTTTTGTTTCACTCTTTATATTTGGTTTTCTTTCCAATGATCCTGGGAGAAATCCCGGCAGTTAGTCGATTTTCCGACAGACTGCTCGTTCTTTCTTTCGAGACTCATTAAGACTTGCCCTCAGGCCTACCTGCGTTCCTCAGCTTCGCTGAGAGAGCATAACAAAAAGTTGTTTACATCCTTACTGAGACTGGCCTGAGGGCCTGTGGGTTGCTAACTCAATAGGTTAGAGTCATCGGCTTTTAACCGATAGGTTCTGGGTTCGACTCCCAGGCATCCCACCCAAATTTTTATAAACTATGACTCGAATTCAACGATCTGCACTCCAACGCCGTCGAAAAAAATTAAAAATTACGAAAGGTTTTCGTGGTGCTTCTTCTTTATTATATAAAAACGCTAATCAACAATTTTTGAAAGCCTTTCGGTGTGCTTTCAAAGATCGACGTATTAAGAAACGTTCTTTTCGAACGATGTGGATTCGACGCATTAATGCGAAAGTACGACAATCTGGTTTCAATTATCATTCTTTTGTTTATAAAAATCGAAAAATTCAGACAAAACTCAATCGAAAAATGCTTGCCCAACTTGCACTTTATGATTTTTAACTAAAAAAAAAATGAAAAATCCAGACAAAACCTTCCGTTTGAATGTCGACAAGATGTTCAAACCATTAAATTATAAAAATATTTTGTTATTACGGAATTATATTACTGTTTCCGGAAAGATTATTCCAAAGCGTTTAAATAAATTAAGTTCGAAACGTCAACGCAACATTTCCAAAGCAATTAAAAATGCTCGGTTAATGAATTTTTTACCTTTTGTTCGCTTGATTGAGTCCTAATTAGGCCAGGCCAATAACTCAGCTGGTAGAGTGGTTGCCTTACAAGCAATAAGTCATCGGTTCGAATCCGGTTTGGCCTAGCAATATTGTCTATTCAATTTGCCTCATGCCCCAACGAAATGAAAATTTTATAGATCAAACGTTTACATTAATTGCCGAAACAATTTTAAAAATTTTGCCGACCTCTCGGCGCGAAAAAACTGCTTTTTCTTATTATCGTGATGGAATGTCCGCCCAATCTGCAGGTGAATATGCTGAAGCACTTCAAAATTATTATGAAGCTTTACGACTTGAAATTGATGCTTATGATCGAAGTTATATTTTATATAATATTGGATTAATTCATTCAAGTAATGGTGAGCATGGACGCTCTTTAGAATATTACTACCAAGCTCTCGAACGAAATCCTTCCTTACCACAAGCTTTAAATAATATCGCAGTTATCTATCACCATCGTGGTGCTCAAGCTCTTGAAAATGGATCCATTGAAATTTCAAAAATTTTATTTGATAAAGCCGCGGATTATTGGAAAGAAGCTATTCGTCTTGCTCCAACCAATTATATTTCTGCGCAAAATTGGTTAATGCGTACAAATCGTGATTAAAGATTAAGAACTCAGAAAAATTTGCTTCTTCTGAGTTCTTAATCTTCCAGAAAGGCTGACTGGATTCTTTCTCAAGTAAAATTGGTAATTATAACATTCACAAACTTTACATC